CGGCGTTTTTTTGAAGAAAAAGTAAAAAAAACGATTTTTAATAAAAAAATTTTTATATATATATAAATTAAAAAATTTTAATGGGGGGGTGAATTCAATATTGTGTCGGGGGAAGGAGGATAAAACAGAGTAAGCGGGTTTATTATTTGACCCCGATGAAGCCGATGATTTTTGAGAATCAACTAGACTTTATTTATGTTTTAGGGGGGTTTTAGGTTTACTTTGTGAGTTATACTTACTTGTAAGTTGTCCTAAAATGGTCTAAAAGTTTCTTTGGGTTCTTTTGTCAACCTTTTAGAAAAATTTAGGATAAAAAAAATTGTTGTTTTTATTAAAAAATTCTGTCCTAAATCAGTCTACAGTTAAAAATTTAATAAAAGTTTGTAGCGTTCTAGAAGTAATTAGGCCATAAAAAATTAGTAAAAATTTATTGTTGTTGTCCTAGTGTTGTTGATGTTTTTGAAAAATCATGTAATAAAATATGCTATAAAATTAAAAAAATATTTTAAAAAGTTTTTTTAATGCATTTTTATTTAATCCTTGAATTGGTGAGAAAATTATTTTATTATTTTTTAAAAAATAAAAATTTTTTTTGTAAAAAAGAAAATTTTTGTTTCTAATTAGTTTGTTGTTTGGTCCTTTAAAAGCCGAGGTACATAATAAAGATAGTTTAATAAAATTTATAGGGACTTCGAGAAAATAAGGACAAAAGAAATAAGTAGATTAGATAGTTTGTCAATTATGCCTGATTTTCTCTAGGTTAAGTGAAAGAGTGCAAAAATAAGCCTAGTAGGGAGTTTTGGGTCAAAGTGCAAGAAGTTTAGTTAGTTTTGTTTGTTCAGGAAGGTGTAGTCTATGAGTCTTGGAATAGTTGATGTTTGGTTAAAATATTTTAGAAAACAAGGTTAAGAGAATGAGCCGCTCTTGTTGACTATAATTTAGTCCTAAAATAGGGGTTTTGAGAATCAGCTAGACTTTATTTATGTTTTAGGGGGATTTTAGGTTTACTTTGTGAGTTATACTTACTTGTAAGTTGTCCTAAAATGGTCTAAAAGTTTCTTTGGGTTCTTTTGTCAACCTTTTAGAAAAATTTAGGATAAAAAAAATTGTTGTTTTTATTAAAAAATTCTGTCCTAAATCAGTCTACAGTTAAAAATTTAATAAAAGTTTGTAGCGTTCTAGAAGTAATTAGGCCATAAAAAATTAGTAAAAATTTATTGTTGTTGTCCTAGTGTTGTTGATGTTTTTGAAAAATCATGTAATAAAATATGCTATAAAATTAAAAAAATATTTTAAAAAGTTTTTTTAATGCATTTTTATTTAATCCTTGAATTGGTGAGAAAATTATTTTATTATTTTTTAAAAAATAAAAATTTTTTTTGTAAAAAAGAAAATTTTTGTTTCTAATTAGTTTGTTGTTTGGTCCTTTAAAAGCCGAGGTACATAATAAAGATAGTTTAATAAAATTTATAGGGACTTCGAGAAAATAAGGACAAAAGAAATAAGTAGATTAGATAGTTTGTCAATTATGCCTGATTTTCTCTAGGTTAAGTGAAAGAGTGCAAAAATAAGCCTAGTAGGGAGTTTTGGGTCAAAGTGCAAGAAGTTTAGTTAGTTTTGTTTGTTCAGGAAGGTGTAGTCTATGAGTCTTGGAATAGTTGATGTTTGGTTAAAATATTTTAGAAAACAAGGTTAAGAGAATGAGCCGCTCTTGTTGACTATAATTTAGTCCTAAAATAGGGGTTTTGAGAATCAGCTAGACTTTATTTATGTTTTAGGGGGATTTTAGGTTTACTTTGTGAGTTATACTTACTGATTCATTTGTGTTCTAGAGAAGTTTGGGTTAATAACAAACGAATTGTTCTTTGTGAGTTCGTTTGTGTTCTAGAGAAGTTTAGGTTAATAACAAACGAATTGTTCTTTGTGAATTCGTTTGTGTTCTAGAGAAGTTTAGGTTAATAACAAACGAATTGTTCTTTGTGAATTCGTTTGTGTTCTAGAGAAGTTTAGGTTAATAACAAACGAATTGTTCTTTGTGAATTCGTTTGTGTTCTAGAGAAGTTTAGGTTAATAACAAACGAATTGTTCTTTGTGAATTCGTTTGTGTTCTAGAGAAGTTTAGGTTAATAACAAACGAATTGTTCTTTGTGAATTCGTTTGTGTTCTAGAGAAGTTTAGGTTAATAACAAACGAATTGTTCTTTGTGAATTCGTTTGTGTTCTAGAGAAGTTTAGGTTAATAACAAACGAATTGTTCTTTGTGAATTCGTTTGTGTTCTAGAGAAGTTTAGGTTAATAACAAACGAATTGTTCTTTGTGAATTCGTTTGTAGTCTTAAAATGGCGAGGAACTTTGTTTAAACAAACTTTGTTAATTTGTTTGTGTTCTAGAGAAGTTTAGGTTAATAACAAACGAATTGTTCTTTGTGAATTCGTTTGTGTTCTAGAGAAGTTTAGGTTAATAACAAACGAATTGTTCTTTGTCAATTCGTTTGTAGTCTTAAAATGGCGAGGAACTTTGTTTAAACAAACTTTGTTAATTTGTTTGTGTTCTAGAGAGATTTAGGCAAAATTAGTAGAAAACAAATGTAATTTTAACAAAGGTTTTAACAAAATTTGTAGCTACGTTTGTTCTTTAAAAAGTGCATCGGAGTCTGCAATTTGCTGACAATTGATCTATTTGATCAAATCTCGTTTTAGGGGTTTGGCGAGGAAAAAATTTGATCAAATTTGAAAAATTGTTGGTAGGGGGGTAGGGGGGTTTGCGAGAAAAAAAAATGAATTTTTTTTAATAAATTTTAGTTAATTATGGTAAAATTTAGTATTGAAGAAATATTGATTGTTCTAGAGATTTTTTTGATAAAATTTTTAAAAGTTTGTGATAAGCGCGGGTGTGGAGGAGTTGGTTTAAGAAATTATACTAGAGGGTTTCGGGAAAAATTTTTAAAATTTTGAAAATTTTTGTAAAAAGTTTGTTAAAGTTTGTTAAAAACGTCGTGGGAAAAATTAGTGCTAAATTTTTAGTGCCAAAAAATATGTCTACCAAGCATTCAGTAAATAATACCAAATAGGAAGCTTGCGCGAAGTCCATTGCACTGTGGGTACAGGCTAGAAATCGGTTAGGCGAGTACACTTGAGATGAGGATTGAAAGGAGCCAAAAATAAAAAATACCAGCTGCCAGGAAAACCAGTTATGCTATGGGCAAGGGTAAGAGGGTAACTAACCCATTAACCAGAGGCCTTGGAAAAGGTGAGAAAGTGGTGATGGAGAGTAGAATGGTCCTGACCTAACAACCAGAGGCCTTGGAAAAAGTGAGAAAGTGGTGCAACCTCAAGTTATGGACGTGATACTAGGGAGGGGGGCCTTATATACAGGGGTTGATGATTCTCACGTGAGAAGCCAGATTACGAAATAACCGGGTATAAAATACACTGCCGTATTGACGAGAGCTTTTGCAGGTATGTCTGAATGTAAGACTATGGAGGGTAGTAATTACTGGATAGTCATGAGGAATTAGAATAATGCACGAACTAGGTATAACGTTCTTGAGTTAGATAAATAGGTAGATAGTACTTAAATAATAGTCGTATGGTGTATAATATTATGTACAGTAAACAGTTATGTATTATGTAAAATGTATAGTAGTATGTATTTTAATGATATCCATGGGGTAAATAAATAATGTATAATTATACATATACGTATTATGTATAATAAATAGGATAATGTATTAATGATTTATCGTGGGGTAAATCAGTTAATGTACGATATACATAATAGTATATAAATCATCACCCCATATTTTTTTAAGTTGGCGGCGGATGTGTGGAAATTGGGTGGCTGGTGAGTTGGGGGGATTTTTCTAGAATAGGTTGAAAGTGGGGGCTTAGTATAGCGCTATGCGCGGCTTGGAGTGAAATAGGGCCGTTGGGCGGCTGGTTTTAAGGCAAAAAAGCCGCTATGCGCGGCTTGGAGTGAAATAGGGCCGTTGGGCGGCTGGTTTTAAGGCAAAAAAGCCGCTATGCGCGGCTTGGAGTGAAATAGGGCCGTTGGGCGGCTGGTTTTAAGGCAAAAAAGCCGCTATGCGCGGCTTGGAGTGAAATAGGGCCGTTGGGCGGCCGGTTTTAAGGCAAAAAAGCCGCTATGCGCGGCTTGGAGTGAAATAGGGCCGTTGGGCGGCCCGTTTTAAGGCAAAAAAGCCGCTATGCGCGGCTTAGAGTGAAATAGGGCCGCCGGGCGGCTGGTTTTAAGGCAAAAGATAGTTTAGGTAAAATACTGGCTTTGGGAGCTAGTGATGAGGAGATATAGTCCTTTCTTTTGATGTTCTGAGAGAATTAGTCTCGTCTTTGGTTTACAAAACCAGGGCTTTGGTTATTTTAAGCTACCAGAACTTATCAGTTTAGAAGTTTATTTTCTAAGGTGGCGGCAAGCGGTAGAAGGAGGAGGAAAATTAAAAAGTAAAATGCTGAGGCTAATTGGCCTAAAATAATAAAGGGGTGTTCGACGGGCTGGCCTCCAATTCAGGTGAGGATAAGAATATCTGCAATAAGGAGTCAAAAAAGTACTTGGGAAATAGGTCGAAAGGTTATGGCTCGTTGTTTGGATGTATGTGTAAGTGGGAGTGTAAAGAGGATGAGGATTGAGAAAAGAAGGGCGAGGACACCGCCTAGTTTGTTAGGAATGGATCGAAGGATGGCGTAGGCAAATAGGAAGTACCACTCAGGCTTAATGTGAGGGGGGGTTACTAGTGGGTTTGCGGGTGAGAAGTTTTCTGGGTCTCCCAGCAGGCTTGGTGAGAATAGTGCTAGGTATAGTAAGCAAAATAGTATAATAAGGGCGCCAAGGGCGTCCTTGTATGAGTAGTAGGGGTGGAATGGAATTTTGTCGGCGTTAGAGTTAAGTCCTGTTGGGTTGTTTGACCCTGTTTCGTGAAGAAAGAGGAGGTGAATTATGGAGACTCCTGTGATGATAAAAGGGAGTAGAAAGTGAAGGGTAAAGAATCGGGTAAGGGTTGCATTGTCAATTGCGAAACCTCCCCAGATCCATTCGACTAAGGTATTTCCTACGTAGGGAATTGCAGAGAGGAGGTTTGTAATAACGGTTGCCCCTCAAAACGACATTTGTCCTCAGGGCAGGACGTAGCCCATGAAGGCTGTGGCTATTACTAGAAGTAGTAGAATAACTCCAATGTTTCAGGTTTCTGTAAAGATGTAGGAGCCATAGTAAAGGCCTCGTCCGATGTGCAGATAAATGCAAATAAAAAACATGGATGCTCCGTTAGCATGAAGGTTTCGGATAAGTCAGCCGTGTTGAACGTCTCGGTGGATGTGGGCGACAGATGAGAATGCAGATGTTACGTCTGCAGTGTAGTGTATGGCTAAGAATAAGCCTGTAAAAATTTGAATAATAAGGCATAGGCCAAGGAGGGAGCCAAAGTTCCACAAGGCGGAAATGTTTGGTGGGGTTGGAAGATCAATGAAGGAGCTGTTTACGATTTTTAAGATTGGGTGCTGTTTTCGTATGTTGATAGTCATTGCTTTGATAGTTGAATAACAACAGCGGTTTTTCGGGTCGCAGGTTTTGGATTTAGGCCAAATTGAAGTAATGATATATTTTGTAGGAGTTCTTGCAGTTTGCTTTTTGGTAGGCTTGGTTGGGGTTGCGTCTAACCCGTCTACTAATTATGGGGCCGGAAGTTTGGTTTTTGCTGCTGGTCTCGGTTGTGGTATATTGGTTATGTGGGGGTGTTCTTTTGTGTCAATTGTGCTGCTTTTAGTCTATTTGGGGGGAATGTTGGTTGTTTTTGCCTACTCTGTTGCATTGGCGTCGGATCTTTTTCCTGAGACCTGAGGTGATTGGTATGTGGGGGCCTATTTTGGTAGTTACGTTTTGTTGATCCTGTTTTTGGGCATAGTTTATGGTGAAGTGGGATGTGTTGGGTTAGGAACAAGTGGGGCGGATTCGTTTGGGTTATCCATTATTCGTATGGATTTAAGTGGTGTGTCATTATTGTACCATTTAGGTGGAGGGGGGCTATTAATTTGTGGGTGAGCCCTTTTGCTAACACTGTTTGTTGTGTTAGAGCTAACTCGAGGAATAGTGCGTGTGGGTCTTCGTGCAGTTAGGTTCATGTAAGGACGAGGAAACACAAGGAGGTGACTAAAAAAATTGTGAGGTAGAATTTTATCAAGCCTTTTTGTGCTAGGGTGGTGGTTTTAATATTGGAGAGGTTTATTGATGTGAGTCCTTTTGGGCCGGTTTTTTCTAGTCAGAGGAGATCGTTAATGTGAAATGCTAGATTTTGTCCCATGCATAGGGAGAAGAGAGGGAACAGTCGGTGGATATTTGGGTTGAAATAGCCTAGTTGATTGGAGAATTGGTGGTGTTTGGGTCGCTTTGATATTAATAATCAAGCTGTTTTTTTTGCAACTTGAAGAGCAAAAATGGCTCCAAGTGTGGCGACGATCAAGGCTAGTATTTTTATAGAGGTGGATATGGTAGTGGGAGTTGGTTTTGTTGGTAGGATTGTTATTATGAGGATAAGACCAACTACGAGGCTTCCGATGGCAAGTCGGATAATTGGGCTGGTTAGGGTTGTTGGGATTTCAGTTATGGCAGTTGTTGTTGTTCGTGGGGTGTTTAGTTGAACATAAAAAGTTATTCGTATTGTGTAGGTGGCAGTTAGTATAGTTGCGAAAAGTGTAATTATTAGGGCTCAGGCGTTGAGGGAAGAGTTGTTTATTGTTTCAATAATAGTGTCTTTAGAGTAGAAGCCGGATAAGAAGGGGGTTCCCGTTAGGGCGAGATTCCCAATGGTTATACAAGTGGCTGTAGTGGGCATGAGCTTTTGTACTCCGCCTATTTTTCGGATGTCTTGTTCGTCATTAAAATTGTGGATAATTGCACCAGAGCATAAAAATAGTATAGCTTTGAAGAAGGCGTGGGTTGAGATGTGTAGGAAGGCTAGTTGGGGCTGATTTAGACCAATTGTTACTATTATTAAGCCGAGTTGGCTAGAGGTTGAGAAGGCAATGATCTTTTTAATGTCGTTTTGTGTTAATGCACACAGTGCTGTAAATAGTGTGGTGAGTGCACCTAGGCACAGGGAGATAGTTAGTGCTGTTTTGTTGTTTTCAAGGAGCGGGTGTAGGCGGATAAGTAGGAATACTCCGGCTACAACTATAGTGCTTGAGTGCAGTAGTGCTGAGACAGGGGTAGGGCCTTCTATAGCAGCTGGTAGTCATGGGTGAAGTCCAAATTGGGCAGACTTACCTGCTGAAGCAAGGATTAACCCGAGTAGAGGAAGAAGAGGGGGGTTTTTTATTTGAATTGTTATTTCTTGAATATTTCAGGTTGCCAGGTGAGTTGCGAGTCAGGCCAGTGAAAGAATGAAGCCAATATCTCCGACGCGATTAAAAATAATGGCTTGGAGGGCTGCTGTATTGGCATCAGGGCGGGCAAACCATCAGCCGATTAGTATGAAGGATATAATGCCTACACCCTCTCAGCCTACAAAGAGTTGGAATATATTGTTTGCTGTTACTAGTATAAGTATGGCAAGTAAAAAGATTAGGAGATATTTGAAAAAGCGGTTTATGTTTGGGTCTGAGGATATGTATCAGTTGGCGAATTCAAGGATTGATCAGGTAACAAAGAGGCTAATTGGAATAAATGTAAGAGAATATATGTCGAAAATAAAGCTAATGCTAATTTCTATGCCGGAGATATTGGTTCATGTGAGGTTGGTTGTTGAGGCCTCTATTCCAGAAAGCATAAAAATGGCGAGAGGGATTAGGCTTACTTTGAATGCCAGTTGAACGGCGGTTTTTGCGTAGAGCATGCTTCAGCCTATTATTAGTGGAATGGGGTTTATAGATATTAGGAGTGGGTGGATCAAAATGAACAGGACTGTAAGTATGGCAGAGTGTATGAGAAGGCCGTGCATGCTTACTTTTACTTGGAGTTGCACCAAGATTTTTGGTGCCTAAGACCAATGGATTACTACTTTCCTTTAGAAGTAAGAGGTCTGAGGATTTTATCTTCAGTTGTTCGATTTAGCAGGTCTATATGTTCATACACCTCTTGGTAAATAAGAAGATACAAGCTTCTCTTTCTAGATTCACAGTCTAGGGTTTTGGATAAACTATATTTACAGATAAAAAGTCCTGAGACTAGGGCAGGTTTGAGGATAAGAAGTCCTAGGGGAAGTAGATGTAGGATAAGGGTTAGGTGCTCTCGGGTGTGGGTGGGAGGAAGCAGTTGAAACTGTGTGGAGGTTGATCCTCGTTGGGTTATTAAAAATATGTACAGGGAGTATGAGGCAGTAATTAGGGTTCCGATTCCGGTTAAAATAATGGAGGGAGGGGACCAGTTAAATAGAGAGGTGATGATGAGGAGTTCTCCTACTAGGTTAATGGAGGGGGGCAAGGCTATGTTAGTTAAGTTAGTCAGTAATCATCATGTTGATATAAGTGGGAAAATGAGCTGTAAGCCGCGGACAAGGAGAAGTGTTCGAGTGTGGGTGCGTTCGTAGTTGGTGTTTGCTAGGGTGAAGAGGGCTGAGGATGTTAGTCCATGTGCAATTATTAGGACTATAGCGCCCGTTATTCCTCAGGGGGTTTGTGTAATGATTGCAGCTGTGACGAGGCCTATGTGGCTAACAGACGAGTAGGCAATTAGAGCTTTGAGGTCTGTTTGTCGAAGGCAAATTGAGCTAGTTATTAGGATGCCTCATAAGGCTAGTACTATGATTGGAAATATTAGGGTTGGTGGGTGCGGGTTTAATAGGGGTGAAATTCGGATTAGGCCGTACCCCCCTAATTTTAGGAGGATCGCAGCTAGGACCATTGAGCCGGCGATTGGGGCCTCTACGTGGGCTTTGGGAAGTCAGAGGTGAAGGCCGTATAGGGGGAGCTTTACTATAAAAGCTAGTAGGCAGGCTAGTCAAAATAGCTGGGCTGATTGTGTTGGGAAAAAGTTTGGTGGTTGAAGGTAAAAAAGTTCTATTGAAGTGTGGAGGTGTGTGGTGTGGAGGTGAAGGAGTGCAATTAAGAGGGGTAAGGAGCTTGCCAGTGTGTAGAAGAGAAAGTATAGGCCTGCGTTTAACCGTTCGATTTGGTTACCTCAGCGTGTAATAATAATTAAGGTGGGAATTAGGGTTGTTTCAAATAAGATGTAGAATAGAACAAATTCTGAAGCAGCGAAGGTTATGATAAGGGTTGTTTGTAAAACTATTAAGGTTATTAGAAATGTGCGCTTACGGTTTATAGGTTCGGTTTTCAGGTGGTTTTGGCTGGCTAAGATTATTATTGGAAGTAATCAGCATGAGAGGACAATAAGTGGGGCTGAGGTGGGGTTAGTAGAGAAATAGGTTATTGGGTTGGAGATTTCTAGGATTAGTGGGTGATTGAAGAGGAATAGGCTCAATAGGGCTAAAAGTATTGAGTAAACAGTTGTTACTGAGAGTAGTATGGTTGATTTAAGGAGAAGTGCTGATGGAATTAGCAAGGCGGTTGGAATAATAATTTTTAGCATTTTAGTAGGCTTAGAGTTTTTATATGATCAGTTCCGTGTGTTCGGGAGGTAGCTACGAGCAGGGCAAGCCCCGAGCTAGCTTCACAGGCTGATATGGCTAGGAGGAGAATTGGCATGATGGCGGTGGTTGCAGTATTAGTGAAGGAAGTAAATGTTGTTATTATCAAGTAAAGCGCTAATATTATAGTTTCAATACAAATTAAGATTGATATAAAGTGGGTTCGATGAAATGTTAGTCCTAGAAGGCCTAGTAGAAATGAAGTGCTTAGTAAGAAAAGGGTTGTTGGCATGTTAGGGGTTCTGGGAGTCAGAATTTACTAAGTCGAAATTAGTGGTTTTAATTAAACTAACCCCCTATTCCGCTCAGTCTAGGCCGCCCTGAGATCATTCATAAATTAAGCCAATAGTTAGAAGGGCAATAATAATTGATGTTCAAGTAGTTGTTATTGAGGGGTGGGGGAGGTTGATTGCTCAGGGGGTTGGCAATAGAAGGGCGATTTCTAGGTCAAAGAGTAGGAAGAGAATAGCAATTAAGAAGAATCGGATTGAAAAGGGTAGTCGTGCGGACCCGAGGGGGTCGAATCCGCATTCGTATGGAGAGAGCTTTTCTGTGTCAGGGAGTAGTTGGGGGAGTCAAAAGCTAATAATTATTAAAAGTACAGATAGCAGTGAGGAGAGGACTAGTATGGTTGTTAAGGTCATTACTTTTTCTCAGGGTTGGGCTGAGATTGGATGATTGGAAGTCATCTATAATATTTATATTAAAAAAGCATGAGCCTCATCAGTAGATTGAAACATATAAGAAGAGTCAGACTACGTCTACAAAATGTCAATATCAGGCGGCTGCTTCAAATCCAAAATGATGGTGGGTTGTGAAGTGATAGAGTAGTTGTCGGGTCAGACAGGCAAGTAAAAAAGTAGAGCCAATAATGACGTGTAGGCCATGAAATCCTGTCGCTACAAAGAAAGTTGAACCGTAGACGGAGTCTGAGATGGTAAAGGGGGCTTCATAGTATTCACTTGCTTGTAGGGCTGTAAAGTATAAACCTAGGAAGACTGTAAGGGTTAGTGCTTGAATACTGTCTTTGCGACTCCCTTCTATTAGGGCATGATGGGCTCATGTTACTGTGACACCGGAGGCAAGTAGGACGGCAGTATTTAAAAGTGGGACTTCGAAGGCATTAAGGGGTTGGACTCCCGTAGGAGGCCATTGGCCTCCTAGTTCCGGGGTTGGGGCTAGGCTGGAGTGATAGAAGGCTCAAAAGAAACCTGCAAAAAAGAATACCTCTGAGGTAATAAATAGGATTATTCCATACCGCAGGCCCTTTTGTACTGGCACTGTGTGGTGGCCCTGATATGTGGCTTCGCGGATAATATCTCGTCATCATTGTTGTATTGTTAAAATAAGAATAATGAGGCCGAGGTATATAAGACTTGTGTTGTTAAAGTGAAATCAGGCTGCTAGGCCGGATGTTATCAGTAAGGCTGCGATAGCTCCTGTTAATGGTCACGGACTTGGATCAACTATGTGGAATGGGTGGGCTTGGTGGGTCATTAAATATTTTCTTGTAAATAAAGTGTTAGGAGCAGAGTAAAGACATATGCTTGGATAAGGGCAACTGCTATTTCTAAACATGAGAGTAGAATAAGTGTAATGAGTGCTATTGAAGAGGCAGTTGTTAGTGTGTTTGCAGTAGCTAGAGCTGCGGAGGAAATGAGCTGTATAAGCAGGTGGCCAGCTGTTAAGTTGGCAGTTAGTCGGACTCCCAGGGCAATCGGGCGAATTAGTAAGCTAGCAGTCTCGATTACGATAAGCATTGGGATTAGGAGGGTAGGCGTGCCTTCTGGAAGGAGATGGCCAAGTGAAGTAGTTGGCTGGTTTCGAAGTCCTACTAGGACTGTTATTAGTCAGGCTGGGAGAGCAAGGGCTATATTTATTGAGAGCTGTGTTGTGGGTGTAAAAGTATACGGTAGGAGGCCTAGTGTATTTAGTGAAATTAGTAGTAATATTAGGGTTGTAAATGAGCTGGCCCATTTGTGCCCTGGAATATTAATAGGCAGGACAAGTTGTTTTGTGAGAAGATTAGTCAATCATAGTTGTAGGGCTGTAAGGCGGTTTTTAATAAGGCGCTCAGTTACCACTCATAGAATTAGGGGAAACACTGAGGCTACTAAAATTAGCGGAATTCCCAGGGTGGTATGAATGTTGAATTGATCAAAAAAATTTAAGACCATGGTCAAGTTCAGAGGTTTGTGCAAGATTGATAATGGAGCGGTGTAGGTGCAGGGTTAGGGTGTATTTTTAGTACTTTTGTTAATAAAATAAAAAATGTTATTCAAAACAGTAGAAAAATTATAAATCAGGGGGATGGGTTTAGCTGGGGCATATCACTAAGGAGACTTAGCAGTCCCCTCTTTAGCTTAAAAGGCTAATGCTGTTTAGCTTCTTAGTGATGAATAAACTATTGTGCTAGATCAGGTTTCGAAAAGTTTTAGTGGTGTAGACTCTACCACAATCGGCATGAAGCTGTGATTTGATCCGCAGATTTCTGAGCATTGGCCGTAGAACAGGCCGGGGTGGGATGTAATTAGGGTTGTTTGGTTAAGTCGACCGGGTACTGCGTCTGTTTTGATACCCAATGCGGGAACGGCTCAAGAGTGTAGGACGTCTTCTGCTGAGATTAAAATTCGGATGGGGGACTCCATTGGGATTACAACGCGATGGTCTACTTCTAGTAGACGAAATCCCCCTAGGGGCAGGTCTTGTGTTGGAGTTATATAGGAGTCAAACAAGAGGTTTTCGTAGTCCGTGTATTCGTAGCTTCAATATCACTGGTGGCCAACGGCTTTAATAGTTAGATGTGGATTATTAATTTCGTCTATTAAATAAAGAATACGAAGTGAGGGCAGTGCAATTAAGATCAAAATAATGGCGGGGAGAATGGTTCATACTATTTCGACTTCTTGTGCATCCATGCTGTTGGTGTGTGTGAGCTTTGTTGTAAGCATAAGGCTAATAATATAGAGTACTAAGGCACTAATTAGGAAAACGATTATTAGTGCGTGGTCGTGAAAGTGGAGCAGTTCCTCTATAATGGGGGAGGCTGCATTTTGGAAACCAAGTTGTGCTGGGTGTGCCATTGAGGGCCATGGGTTAAGGTTATACCCATAATTTAGTGCTGACAGAACTATGTAATTAATTTACTAGGGCCTCATGAAGGGAGAAGTACCAGGAAGCATGACTGGCTTGAAACTAGTTAGAGGGGGTTCGAATCCTCCCTCCCTTGGGGTTTGTACGTGTGTGGGTTCTTCGTAGGTGTGGTATGGGGGCGGACAACCGTGAAGTCACTCTAAATTAGTGTTTGTTAGTTCTAGGGTAAGAACCTCACGTTTGGCTGATAGGGCCTCTCAAATAATAAATATTATTATGATCACAGCAGTTAATGAGATTAATGAGCCGATGGATGAGATAGTGTTTCACAGGGTGTAGGCGTCTGGGTAATCGGAGTAGCGCCGAGGTATGCCGGCCAGGCCCAGAAAGTGTTGGGGAAAAAATGTTATGTTTACTCCGACAAATATTACGCCAAATTGGATTTTTGTTCATGTGGGATGAAGGGTAAACCCTGAAAATAAGGGGAATCAGTGAACGAAGCCTCCCATAATTGCAAAGACGGCTCCTATGGATAGTACATAGTGGAAGTGTGCGACTACGTAGTAGGTATCATGGAGGACAATGTCTAGTGAAGAGTTGGCTAAAATAATACCGGTGAGGCCGCCGACTGTAAACAAGAAAATAAAGCCCAGGGCTCAAAGTATTGCCGCGTCCCATTTAATTGTTCCGCCGTGCAGGGTTGCGAGTCAGCTGAAAACTTTTACTCCCGTGGGGATAGCAATAATTATTGTGGCTGAGGTAAAGTAAGCTCGGGTGTCGACATCTATACCAACTGTAAATATGTGGTGAGCCCACACAATAAAGCCTAAAAACCCAATCGACATTATGGCTCAGACTATTCCCATGTAGCCAAAAGGTTCTTTTTTCCCTGAATAATAAGTGACAATGTGAGAAATTATTCCAAAGCCTGGGAGAATTAGGATATATACTTCTGGGTGTCCAAAAAATCAAAATAGGTGTTGGTAGAGAATAGGGTCGCCCCCGCCTGCCGGATCAAAAAAAGAAGTGTTTAAGTTTCGATCCGTTAAGAGTATAGTGATGCCGGCTGCTAGGACGGGGAGAGATAGAAGGAGAAGGACTGCTGTAATTAGAACGGATCAGACGAATAGGGGGGTTTGGTATTGCGTTATGTTTGGGGGTTTCATGTTAATACAAGTGGTGATAAAGTTGATTGCTCCTAAGATGGAGGAAATTCCGGCCAGATGAAGTGAAAAAATGGTTAGGTCTACAGATGCTCCTGCGTGGGCTATGTTTCCTGCCAAAGGGGGGTAGACTGTCCAGCCAGTTCCCGCGCCAGCTTCGACCGCTGATGACGAAAGTAAAAGTAGTAGGGAGGGGGGTAGAAGTCAGAAGCTCATGTTATTTATACGGGGAAATGCCATATCAGGGGCACCAATTATTAGAGGAACTAACCAGTTTCCGAAGCCGCCGATTATAACTGGTATTACAAGGAAAAAAATTATAATGAAGGCGTGGGCTGTTACGACTACGTTGTAGACTTGGTCATCTCCTAGAAGGGTACCTGGTTGACTTAACTCCGTTCGAATGATTAAGCTTAGTGCTGTGCCGACTATGCCGGCCCAGGCGCCAAATAGTAGATATAAAGTGCCAATATCTTTGTGGTTGGTTGAAAAGAATCAACGAACTAAGGACACAGGTAGGGTGGCTGAGGAAAGCGTGGGGCTGTAAACCCCAACACGGAGGTGTCTCCCCCTATCAGCCATAGTCCTGTGGTAGATACGCCAAAATGCAAATTTGGAGAAGCACCGTAAAGGTGCCGGGGCTTCCCCCGTTTTTTTTTAACGGGGGAAAGCGAAAGATGGAAGCCCGCTGGGTTGGGTTTTTAGCTGTTAACTAGAGTTTTGCAGGATCGAGGCCTGTTCATCTTTAAAGGCCTTAGCTTAATTAAAGTGTTTGAGTTGCATTCAAGAGATGTATATTAAGGTTATACAGGTCTTATCAGAAACTAGGGGGTAAGCCCTATTTGAGGCTTTGAAGGCTTCTGGTTTGAGGTTAACCTAAGTTTCTAGGGGGCGATTAATGGTAGTAGGGGGGTTAGAATGAGGAATATAGTAATGATTGTGGTTATGCTAAGTGGTTTTGTTAGTTTAAAGCGTCATTTCATTATTGAATTAGTTGTATTAGGTGAGATAGTTAGTGTTGTTGTGTATATTAAGCGTGTATAAAATATTAGGCTGAGAAGGGAGGATAAGGCGAGGGCGGTTGCTAGAGGGATAAGGTGGTGGGTTGTTAGTTCTTTTAGAATTAGTCATTTTGGTAAAAATCCGATGAGCGGGGGAAGTCCACCTAGTGAGATGAGGGTTATTAGGGAGGCTGATGTAATAGCTGGGGAGGTTGATCATAGTTGTCCGAGGTCTTTTGCTGTTTTAGATGAAGAGGCAATGAGGATAAAAAATATTGAGGTGGTTATAAGAATATATGTGAGTAAGGTAAAAAGTAGTAGGTTTTGTGATAAAGCGAGAATTGCGATTATTCATCCGAGATGTGCAATTGATGAATAGGCTATGATTTTTCGTAATTGGGTTTGATTAAGCCCTGATCACCCTCCAACTAAGGTTGAGGTGAGGGCAAGTGTAAATATGACTAGGGTTGGGAGGTTGGGTGCGGTCAGGTAGAGGAGGGTTATGGGGGGTAGTTTTTGTCATGTTGTAATAATAAGGGCTGATGAGAGGGAGACACCTTGTATTACTTCAGGGAGTCAAAAATGTAATGGGGCCAGACCTAGTTTTATAGTGAGTGCAATTGTTAATATTATTGTGGCAGGGAATACAGTTAATTGAGTGATGTCTCAGATTCCAGTGTGCCAGGCATTTAGTGTGCTTGAAAACAAGATAACGGATGATGCAGTTGCTTGAATAACAAAATATTTTGTTGCTGCTTCGGTTGCTCGTGGGTGGTGTTGTTTGGCTAAAATAGGGATAATGGCTAGGGTGTTAAGTTCTAAGCCAACTCATGCTAGAAATCAGTGAAAGCTGGTGGCGGTAATGATTACGCCTAGGGCTAGATTGGAGAGTAGTACTGATGAGATTAGTGGGTTCATTAGTAAAGGAGGGGTTTGACCAACATTTTTGGGGTATGGGCCCAAGAGCTTAATTAGCTGACTTTACTGGAAGATAGTATATAGGTAGTACGGAGAGTTTTGGGGTCTCAGGCGTAGGTTCGAATCCTGTTCTTCTAAAGGAGGTGAGGGGGTATTATTCCCTGTGTTTTACTCTATCAAAGTAATCCTTGAATGCTCGGGCACACGTCCAACGTTAGGTAAGGGGTGGGAGTCCTGCTAGTATAGTAGGGAGGGAGATGTATCATAGGAAAAGTGCTAGTGTGATTGGGAGAAATTGTTTTCATAAAAGGTGCATGAGTTGATCATAGCGAAAGCGAGGGTATGAAGCTCGAATTCAGAGAAATCCGAGTGTCAAAAGAATAATTTTTGTGAGGAGGCTAATTGAGAAAAGTTCTGGTTGTAGGGTTGTTGGAGGACTAAAGAATAGAATGCATGAGAGAGTGTTTATTATTAAAATATTAGAATATTCTGCCAGGAAGAATAGTGCGAATGGTCCGGCTGCATATTCAACATTAAACCCTGAGACAAGCTCAGATTCGCCCTCGGTTAGGTCGAATGGGGCGCGATTGGTTTCTGCTAGGGTTGATACATATCATATTATTGCTAATGGTCAAGTGGGGAAAATGAGTCATATATGTTCTTGTGTAATAATGAGTGTGTGTAGTGTAAAGGCTCCTGTTAATATGAGGATCGAAATTAAGATAATGCCTAGAGTAACTTCGTAAGAGATGGTTTGTGCAATTGCCCGTAGGGCACCTATTAGGGCGTATTTTGAGTTTGATGCTCATCCTGATCATAAAATTGTATAAACTATTATGCTTGAAAGAGCAAGAAGGAACAGTAAGCCGAAGTTTAAATCTGCTATGGGGCTGGGTATTGGTAAGGGGGTCCACATTATGAGGGCGAGTAGAAGAGCTAGGGTTGGTGTTAGGATATATAGGGCAGGGGATGCGGTAGTTGGTCGGATGGGTTCTTTGATAAAGAGTTTTACACCGTCTGCAATAGGCTGGAGTAGGCCATAGGGGCCTACTACGTTTGGACCTTTTCGTAGTTGTATATAGCTTAGTATTTTGCGTTCTAGCAGGGTTAGGAATGCTACGGCAATGAGGATGGGGATAATATATGTTAGTGGGTTAATGATATAGATGAGTAGTGTATGCATTATTAAGAAGGAACTTTGCTTTCCTGTAGAAAGATTTTAGATCTTTTGCATTACTTGGCTCTGCCACCTTAACAACCCCTTATTTAGAGTTACTGGGCGGGCCAGTAATTGCTTTAGAAAAATCAGCAATTTTTGGTAAGATGTGCTTTTGGCATTGATCTTACTATTCCGATCCTTTCGTACTGGGGACGGTCCCACATAGATAGAAACCGACCTGGATTTCTCCGGTCTGAACTCAGATCACGTAGGATTATTAATCGTTGAACAAACGAACCCTTAATAGCGGTTGCACTATTAGGGTCTCCTGATCCAACATCGAGGTCGTAAGCCCCCTTGTCGATATGGACTCTAGAAGGGGATAGCGCTGTTATCCCTGGGGTAACTTGGTTCGTAGATCAGATAGTTTGGTTAGAACTACTGGGTCAAGTTGATTATTTTGATGTGTAAGTCTCGACATGGTATTATCGGAGGTTGTTTTATACTCCGAAGTCGCCCCAACTAAAAACCAAGAGGGAACATGTTTGGTGGTCAAGGTTTAAAGCTCCACAGGGTCTTCTCGTCTTATGATAATATTTCAGCTTTTGGACTGGAAGATCAGTTTCATTGGCTTCCTACAAGAGACAGTTAAGTCCTCATTTAGCCGTTCATTCTAGTCCCTATTTAGGGGACAAGTGATTATGCTACCTTTGCACGGTTAGGATACCGCGGCCGTTGAATAGTCACTGGGCAGGCGGGACCTTTAATACTTGTTGGGCTAAAGGCTATGTTTTTGGTAAACAGTTGGGACTGCTGTTGCCGAGTTCCTTTTGTTGGTTTTAGCCTTTCTTTTTTGCATACCTGTGTTGGAGTAACAGGCAGGGGGGTGACAGAAGGGCTAGAAGGTGGGTGTCCATCCGTTTGTGGTCTGTTAATTACCAGTGGTCTTTCGATTCTGGTTTAAGGGTATGCGAAGAGAAAATTTTTCTCATTACTAGTTCTAGCATGGGGGTTTTTATTTATTAATAAAATTACTCGATTAGGTCAGGAGATTTATTTAATTAGATGAATTAGTATTAGAAAAAGCTTTAACGCGTTTTTTGGTGGCTGCTTTGGGGCCCACTTAAGATTTATAATCAGTTTCTCTCAGTTCGGGCTGTACCCCGAGTCAATGGAGCTGTACCCCCATTGACTTTCCTTAGACTAAGCAGGGAGGGGGTTCAAGGTTATGGTGATCCTGGTTGGTAGAGCCTAGGGTTGAACTTAGGTTCTTTTGTTGAGTAGCCAGCTATCACCAAGCTCGGTAGGCGTTTTGCCTCTATTTCTGTATCTTCCCACCCTTTTGCTACAGGGACGGGTGTGCTCTAGTGAAAAGCTGGCCAGAAATAGCTCGTTTGGTTTCGGGTAGGCAGGCTAAAGTTCTCTTTGTTTGAAGTTGTTTGGCTAGACCATGATGCAAGAGGTACAAGGGTGTATCTTTGCTATGCTGCGCTTGAGTTTTTCACTGTTCTTTCACTACTCCCTTGCGGTACTGGGAGGCTTAGATAGTGTTTAATCTCATTTACTAGCTTGGCGCAAATGGTTTGGCTTTGTTTTAAGGGTTGTTTTGTAGTGCTGTTTAGCTTAGATTTAGGCTCAAAAAGGCCAGTGTGGTGGCGTCTTCCAATTGTAAGCTGGATGCTTTATTTAAGCTACATTCTGTTATTCCAAGCACACCTTCCGGTACGCTTACCATGTTACGACTTGCCTCCTCTAGTAGGCTGTTAGTTGGTTTATATAAATAAATATATCTGTTGAGGAGGGTGACGGGCGGTGTGTGCGCGTCCCAGAGCGTTGTTAAGATAAATACTCTTATTTTATCTTACTACTAAATTCACCTTCATGCAGGGTTTCATGTTGCATTTCGTGTTTTTTAAAATAAAAAATGTAGCCAATCTCTTCCTCAACATATGCTACACCTTGACCTGACGTGTTAGCGGGCGAGCTATTGTGTCTACTGTTGGACCCTCATGGGGTAGACTGTCGACGGCGGTATATAGGCTGAAAGGTGCTAGTGGAGGTTAGGTAGAACGGGGGGTATCGATTATAGGACAGGCTCCTCTAGGTTGGTATGGGACACCGCCAAGTCCTTTGAGTTTGAAGTTTTTCACTTGTAGTTCTCTGGCGGAAAGCAGGGTATAAGGTGCTATCAATGTTAAGGGCTTAGCATAGTAGGGTATCTAATCCTAGTTTGTTTCTAAGCTTTCGTGTGATCAAAAGTCTAAGTTAAAAAATATTTTATGGTTTTCTTCATAATCTGAGTGTTTTACAACTAGTTTATGAGTTTTATATTTTTTTTATTAGGCGTATCTAGTCACAATTTACGCCGTTTGTCCGTTGTTTTGGGCCTTTCGTTTAACCGCGGTGGCTGGCACGAAATTAACCAGCCCTTTATACTATAGTTGGGTCAAGTTTTCACTTATTGCCCAATATTTATTACTGCTGAAATCCCGTGGGGGTGTGGTAAGACAAGGCGTTATGGGCTTAGTTGAGTGGTGCCTGATGCCTGCTCCGATAGTTCTTTTTAGGGGTTTTGGGCATTTTCACTGGTATGCTGAGACTTGCATGTATAATCTTAGTAAAAAGCAACGGTAAGTCCAGGACCAAGACTATTGTTTTTGGAGAAGTATTATTTCTCGTCTCGGCATCTTCAGTGCCGTGCTTTTATTTGGTAAGCTACATCAAC